AGGGTAAATTATCATAGCTTTTTTATGAATGTAATGAGCCTATCCTCTCTTCTTTATTCATAGTCAAAAAAATGAATCTAATATAAAAACAAAATACTTAGAGGACTCTTCTGACAAAATAAAAAATATGTAATTGTCAGCAAAGTTGTTTCTTTTTTTTTTTTTCTTCATTTAAAATCCAAAAAACTCTTCTTACTTATACATAAGGCATAGGTCGTCAATTCAGCATTCGCTAAAACAGAGAAAATGTCCATTTTTAGAAAAAGTGGTTCAAATCATTTTATCGAAATGAGTGTTCTATATCGATAAAATATTCACTTAAAAACCATTTCTATATTAACATAGTGGTCGAAAGAGTACCATGCTGTGCCTAGACTTCAAGCGATTTGCTTTAACCATCTTAAGAGCCCCACCTTATTGGTTGCTAGAGAATCAAAGCCAATGAATCACGAAATGCTGTGGTTCTTACATATAATTTCTTAAGAAGTAATTCGCGAGATCATGCACCTTTCTTTCCTAGTTATAACGGAAAAGGGTACAACTGATTGGATACAGCCTATTCTTGAAATAAACAACTCACACACACTCCCTTTCCAAAAAAGATCAATACACCAATCACTACACTTAGATTTATTGGATTTGTTGCAAAAATATCGGTATTAAATCCGAAACTCCCGGCAGACGGCCAGTGGCCCAAAGAAACGAAAGAATCGGTTACATTTTTCATATAATCTCCTCTCCTCTTATAGATAGACTAAAAAATCGACCAGAGTTCTTTTTCTATCACTTTGCTCCTCTTTGTTATTTATTCTTTTTTTTTTTTATTTGAAATCGAGTTGAAAAATATTCGAGTTATGTTATCAAGTATGAACTACCCCTTGATTGTTGCAACATCTCCTAAAAAGAGTTTTCCTTGGATTGCGGATGGGAAGGGTGAAAGTGAGTCGGTATACTAATTCCTCATCTGCAAATCAGCCCTTCCCGTAGGTTATTTTCTCAACGAATAAGGAATTGTAGGAGTGAACTATTGATCTAATTTGAAAAAGCAAACGACAAGTCCAAGTTAATAAAATAGTCAAAATACATATTTTGACTATTTCTAATAAACAATTAAACAAAAGGATTCGCAAATAAAAGTGCTAATGCTACAACCAATCCATAAATTGTTAAAGCTTCCATAAAAGCTAGACTAAGCAATAGAGTACCTCGTATTTTTCCCTCTGCCTCGGGCTGTCTCGCGATCCCCTCTACGGCTTGACCCGCAGCAGTCCCTTGACCAACTCCAGGTCCAATAGAAGCAAGCCCTACAGCCAATCCAGCAGCAATAACGGAAGCAGCAGAAATCAGTGGATTCATGATAAGTTCCTCGTACCAACAAAAAGAAAAAGAAATGGTTAATGATACAATCAACCACTAAATTATGACTGAATTATTCCATCGATAGGATTCATACAATTAAAGTAACTAAGAACTTCGAGTTTTAGAAAAAAAAAATTATTGAATCATCAGAACTCCTTCGAGATCTTTTTTTTTTCTATCCACAGAGTTTTTGTGAATCCATAGAACTTTCGTTCTTCCATTTATTGGTTCCGAACTGTTACTTCACTTCTTCCATCTTTTATTGATTCCATATGTTTATTCAGTCAATTCACAGCCACAACGATACGAAAAGGGAACCTCAGTAGTCGAGAAAATTAAATATATCTTTAGTTCATATATAACTAATCAATATCTATATCACATATACATGTCTTTATTCCATACCGTAAACCATTAGATTCAATCAGATTTGAGAATAAATCTAAATCCCGTTTTTGGAATGTTTTTTCCCTTTTGTTTTCTTTATCATTATTTAAACCGAATACAATCTAAATGGGTAAATTAAATTGATTAGGGCGAATTATTATATATAAATATGAGTATTTGATTGATCGAAGTTCATGCAATTTATTATTTATAAATATTTTCTTTTGGTCAATTGTTGAATAAAATCTACTGTAAAGGAGAATAATTTCTCCTGTTTTTTATTTAATCACACGTTGTAAACATCTATCTTCTACTTTGAATAAGATGATTGGCTGAATATAATAGAAAATGAATATTTGTCGAGTAAAGGTAGGATATTAAGTGGACGAAAGGAGAATTTTAGGAAAAAGATCTAGAAGATCTCTTTCCTTTTTTTTTTTTACAACTCTCTGATATCGTACTTTTTTATTATTGCCTTCTATCGTATATAGATTGTATATTTACCTGCCTTAAGTAAATTATTTTGAGACGGACATACATTGCTTTGTGCTAAGCTAAAAAACAGACTATTTCAATGATGGCCTTCCATGGATTCACCTATATAAGCCGCGGCTAAAGTTGCAAAAATAAGAGCTTGAATACCACTTGTAAATAATCCAAGGAACATAACAGGGATAGGAATCACTGAAGGTACTAAAGAAACAAGAACAACAACTACTAATTCATCCGCTAGGATATTCCCGAAAAGTCGAAA